AAAGAGAATGAATCGAAATATAGCTGCTACACCAAAACTAGGTGCAAAGAACCAACCAGACTGACCCAGTGGATAAATCAGGAATACAGAAACAAAAACAGCAATTGGACCGGAGAATGCGATTGCATTATAAGGCCGCAATTGAACAGATCGAGCAAGTTCAAATTGACGTAACATAAAACCTATTAATCCGAAAGCACCGTGAAGAGCAACAAAAGTCCACAGACCACCTAATTGACACCAACGGGTAAAATCTCCCTGTGCTTCAGGACCCCACAGTAACAACAAAGAATGTGCTAAACTATTAGCAGGAGTAGAGACTGCCGCAGTTAAGAAGTTACAACCTTCTAAATAGGAACTTGCCAATCCATGAGTATACCACGAAGTTACAAAGGTGGTACCCGTGAACCAACCCCCCACGGCAAAATAGGCGCAAGGAAAGAGTAATAGACCGGACCAACCCACAAAAACAAAACGGTCCCTCCGTAACCAGTCATCCACAATATCAAATAAATCATTTTGATCTTTGGTAAATTTACCAAGAGCTATAGTCATAGTGATCCTCCTATTCAACTACTTCAACCATTTCCGAGCACCCCCTAGCATTGTCAGGGATGGAACCTTCGAGGCTTTTTTCATTTTATATATGATATGATTTCTCGTAGACTGTCCCTTCTTTCGGGTTTCGAATAAAAAAATCCCTTTTTGTCGATTGATATCTAATCTAGATCAAATCCATTAACTTAATTGCCTTATTCCCTTCCCTTCTATTCTAAAAAATTCCCTAAGTCATGACTCGGGAATTGTCTTATCACTCGTAAATCCGATAAATCCATTTTTTAAAGAACTATTTCATAAACAAATGATGGCTTTTATCACTCTCGTTACCATAACCCAGACATACTACTCTCCTTTATATCAAATATATATAGTATTCTTGAATCTTGTTCGTGAAAAAAAAAAAAAAAATAGTTTTCTATATTCGTCAAATTTGTATATCGAGGAAACTACTAGAGGATCCTATTTTTACTTTCGATTTTACATTTATTTCTTTTATTGTCTTCTTTCTTCTATTTTTCTTTCGTTCAGATTAATAAAATTCCAAAGTATATCTTTCTTGTAGATCGAGGTAAGAAATTCGAATATTTTTTTTTTCTATTTCTTTTTTTTTTATCTATCTGTCAGATTTTTTAATATTGTATGGAATTTTATTAATAATAAAGATTCTAAGTGAAAGTTTCGTCCATTAATTGCATTAAAAATCTCGTATGCATAGATATCAAACTCAAATAGTCGGGAAGTCATAATTGGATGGATTTTTCTATTATTTTGATAGATATATCATATCTTAACTTAAAGAACTAATAGAAATGTAATTTGATCTTTTCTTGTATTCGGAAAAAAGATATTTAAAAGTCAAATGACTTGGATATAGGAACTTAGAATAGAATAAGTCCTTCCGCGTGGAGGAGAAGAGTAGCAATTTATTCCTCGGAACAATAAGATAAGATTTTATCTTTAATCCGAAATATCGACATATTCTTGTGGAGTCCCAACCAAAGAGGTATTAAAAACAAAAAAAGATCCGCTGTTCTAATTTCATTTCTATCCAATTTGAATATCAGAATAGTGGATATAGTTATGATTCAATAGGTTAGGTCCACTTACTTTTTTTAGAATCTTTGCCAGTTTTTGATTAGAATAATAGAAAAAAGGAATACCTGACAACTAAAAAAAGAAATATATATATATATAGAAAAGAACTATTTTACTTTCTAACTAGAATGAGTTTACTCTATTCGAATGAATTCGAATGATAACAATAACTTAACGAATGATACCAATAACTTAATCGAATTTCTTTCTATTTTAAATTCTATTTTTTAATAAAATTCAACTATTCCTTGGTTTTTTTATTTTATTACAAGCATAAACTTCTTACAAATATCAAGAATATATATATATCTATTCTTACTTCAAATTAGGAATACTACCGTTGTCATTTTATGACAAAAAAAAAGCCCCCTATCGGATTTGAACCGATGACTTACGCCTTACCATGGCGTTACTCTACCGCTGAGTTAAAAGGGCACCTTTTGAGTCAACTCCCAAATAAGGAACTAGCCTATATGAATATGAGTTTAGTACATCTATTTGTTACTGCATATACTTATTATATATACTATATATTTATAGAATATATATATATTTATAGATATACTATATATAATATATATATATTATTATTATACTTTATTATACTTTAGATCTATATTATTATACTTTAGATATATAAATTCATTTAGAAAATTCATTTAGATATATACATAGATCTATCTATTTTTTGTGCATAGCAACTCATTAACGAACAATAAATTGGGGTGAGTCTAGTTAAAAAAATCATTTATTGATATTGGATTTTGGATTTGATAAATTTGATAAATAATAATGGAATGCATTTTTTCAAAACCGATTCAATTGAAGTAGTCTTCATCATATTAACACTGAATGAAAGTGAAAGAAATGAGGTCTTAATGCCGCCCCTGTTCCAGCAAATCAATCATTCCCCGAAAGGATTCTCTCTTTATTTTGTTTTTTTCGCATTACTTATTTTTTTCGATTTTTTTTTATTCTAGATTGGTGATTGGAATGAACTATTTCGAAATTTAAATGATGAATCAAAAAATGGTAAGGGATTCTGAAAGCTGGGAAGATCCTTGTGATCGAATCATATCATTCCATTATATTGACAATTTCAAAAAACTGTTCATACTATGAACATAGTAGAATGGCGGTCGGGCAAGTATGCCCCCATCGTCTAGTGGTTTAGGACATCTCTCTTTCAAGGAGGCAACGGGGATTCGACTTCCCCTGGGGGTAGGGTACTACGAAATGAAATGGATCAGGGATTATCAATAAAGACTAAAATGGATTCTTCCTGGGTCGATGCCCGAGTGGTTAATGGGGACGGACTGTAAATTCGTTGGCAATATGTCTACGCTGGTTCAAATCCAGCTCGGCCCAAAAATTTGCTGATCCACCATGAAATGATATAACCCATTTGGTGTTCTATGAAAATAACCAATAGGCTCGGATACAGAAAAATATAATATCGAGTGCAATTTCTTTTTTTTCATATTACAAATTTTCCTCGGATTTTGCAAAATTCCGATCGGGATCTGTAAGTATAAAGTCTAAGGAAAGGATTAAAGTCAAAAAAAGAGTCTTTTTTGTTTCCTTGATTCTTTTATTTTTCAATCAAGTTGGCAATAACGAACGGATTACGAGTAATCCGTGTCGATCTCGCTAAAGTCCGGACCTATAAAAAAATCAATATATATACATATAAGTACGCCTCTTTCAGTTCCAGGGGTTCGAATCTCAAATAAAAAAAACAAAGAGTTTGAAGGAAATTGTAAAAATATGTATGCTATATGACTTTTCCCTGGGATTGTAGTTCAATTGGTCAGAGCACCGCCCTGTCAAGGCGGAAGCTGCGGGTTCGAGTCCCGTCAGTCCCGATGGATACAAATCCAAAAAATATCAATTGGTTGTTTCTTTTTTTGTTTAAGGTAAGGAAGGGTTCGGACAAAGAAAGAAAAAGGAATTTTAGATTGCATCAGAAAGTTCTTTTTTTATTTGGTATGGATAAAAGATCTTCCTATGTTATACTATTTTTTTCTCGACGCTGAATTGATTTCATAGCTCAGATATTGTTATTCGTGATATTGATCCGATTTGATATTATCCAGATTAAATTTATACCATTGAATTTTGTGAGAAAGATTTCCCATTTCTATGGGATTAAATCCCGAAGTATTTATTAGAAATTAAAGAGAAAGAAAACATAGAGATTATGGAAGTAAATATTCTCGCATTTATAGCTACTGCACTCTTCATTCTAGTTCCTACTGCCTTTTTACTTATAATTTATGTAAAAACGGTAAGTCAAAGTGACTAATTATACTTAAACACGACTTCTGATTTCTTATCAATGCAACGATAAAAAAAAAAATGAAAAAAAAAAGGGGGGGGGATTTCCATTTCGGGTCTTTGTTTTAAATAAAATGATCAGACTACAATCAGCAGAATTCTATGAAATCCAGCCAGATAGTATAGTAGAAAGAAATCAAATCTATTTCTTTCTATTATACTATCTCTTATGGTAGGGTAAAAATAGAATGTTTTACTTAAAAAAAAGAGGTTTAATGTGGATGGACCAATCTAAAAATTTCTTTTCATATAGAGATATCTATCTATCGATATAGATAGAATGTCATCCACACTTTTTCTTTGTTTCATCTAATCTATTATATATTGGTTCCAATCAATCTGAAATAATCAAAAAGTAACTTTAATTCTTCTGATTTGAATTTTTAGATTTCAGATTCTTTTCAGAATCCCGGTAAATAATAAAAAATATATATATATAATCTTTTTAGTATTACAAAAAATGAATTGATTAAATTGATTAAATAATTGACAGATAATCCGGGGATTCTATGAAAAACTATTTCATATTTAGAAAAGATTGGTGGTAATCAGTTCATCGAAATAGAAATCTTAAAAAGAATTGGGTTTGGAATAGTAATCTGTTTTCAATTACCTGTATTCCCGGGACAGGAAGATGGGAACAATTCAAATATTTGTTTGATTTAAAGAGTATTTAAATTTTCTGTATTATACATAGAATAACGGGAATACAACAGAAGTTCAAAATGCAGATAGAATTGCATTTCATTAATGAGTATTAATAAAATAACTAAATTCACTCACATAGTTAAAAAATGGAAGAACCCGGCTCGAAAACAATGGAGACAGTTTGATCCCTTAATTCAATTAGTAGTACCCTTAGAGTCCACTTCTTCCCCATACAACAAGGGAAAGAGAAAATGTGAAAACGACCATTAAAGCAGCCCAAGCAAGACTTACTATATCCATATCAATTTTGTCTCCTATCATTATGAAGAAATTATTTTATTATTCTTTACTAACTCATTTTTCTTGTATTATTTTCGTTTTTATTTTTCACTCAAATTTATATATATATATATATATAATCTTATAATAATAGTGGAATCGCCGGTACAGAGTCAAAAAAAGATTCCGTCCTAATACCATTCACGAAACATCCAATTAAAACATCTAACAAGTTCTTATCTGATTTCTAGTAGAATTGAAAAATGTTAAGTATAAATAAAAAATATCTTTGGAAGTTGTAAGGGAATGAATCATACTAAATAGGTAGGAATAAAAAGACCTGTGTTTTATTTTGCTCCCCATTTCATTAAGTAAAAAGTCAAAAATATAGAATCAAGATAGATTCCTTTGCATACTCTTATTTGCATCTCTTATTTCCGTTGGATCTAATCCTTATTGTATCCCGATTCGTTCTCTAAAACAATTTGAAAACTGCCTCTGAAATTCTTTTACTAGAGATTACCAAAAAGAACGAATTTCATTTTTCTTAGAATGGAAATAGAATAGAAATTTTTTTTGAATTGGATTAAATAAAATAAAAATGAAATTCAAAAAAAATAAATAAATCTAATTACATATTCAATTTCATTAATCTAACAAATATGGAATAAATAAATGCGGAAGCGTTCATATACTTTACATAAGTTTGTATACAAGGTTTTTCGTCGACCCCTTCCCCAACTAAAAATGGAATTATACTCCCCGTCCGACCTACCCCTATCCAATGTAAATCAAGATCCAATTTAGTAGAGGGACACTACAGTAGTAGTGGAATGAAAGGACTATCATTTCAAGATTGATCTATTCCCTTTCACTACTCTAATGAATTTTTAATGGAATCCGAGACGAAAAAATGGATAGCATTTGAGAGAACAAACCCCCCGGTGCTTAGAATTTTGAATCAAACAAATCTGAAGATCCCTTTCCCTAAACTTGCTTCTGTTGGAAAAAAATACAAATTTTCTGTATCAACAAAACGGAATAAACTATTTTCATTCTCTTGTCGATCAGGCGACACCCGGATTTGAACTGGGGTAAAAGGATTTGCAGTCCCCCGCCTTACCACTCGGCCATGCCGCCAAAATGATACAAAAATATATATTAAGAATATCCCTCCTCTCAAAAAACCAAAAAGGGGGTTCTAAAATTATTTATTTGATGTGTTTGTATCTTAAATTCCGTTTTCTTTAATCCCCTTTTTCTATTGAAAAAAAAAAACAAATGCATACCTTTCAGTCGCAAAAGAAAAGTAAAAATTTCGGGACAAATAGCAACCGTTAACTAAAAATTCCGGAATCATTCTTGAATTTGAATCTAGTCTTTCTTAATGAGAAAAAAATAGAAATTGATACATAACCAATCAATATTTTTATTCTTTTTTTTTAGAATCCTTCTCTATTTCAATTATAACAGCAACTGTTAATATATGTCAACATATATGTCAACACAGAACATAAATTTTCATTCTTACACAGATATTATCTAATCGGGTATCTTATTCGTATATAATACCTATATTCTAAATTATAGGGAATTTTCAAAAAATTCTCGTGCTTTCATTTTTTTTGCCAATTTTTCATTAAATAGATTGATGAATAGAAAAAACAAATTAACACGACACGTGTTGTCCCGAACAAAAAGGACTGCAATAAAGTAAAAGTAAGAGACATATATAGATAGCTATAGCTGAAGTTAGATTTATGCATGTTTAAAAAATCCAAGTCTTTTTATGCACTGCGATCGTATTATCAAAACTATAGCCCTTACCCCAGGGAATTATATTGAAGCACAGAATTGGTTGAAGATCACAGGGCGTTTTGAATAAGAACACTCTGTTTATTATTTTGTTTTTTTTTTGCTGAAGGTATTTTGACAGATAGATCTCGACAAAATTACAAAATTCATAAGAAAAAGTGCATTGTGTAAGAATCCATAGTTACACCTTTTTTTAGATACGTTACCCGATAGATTCCTCCGATATACAATCAAAAAGTCATTTTTATTTTTGTTTGATCATTTTAATTTAAAATTAATCACAAATTACAAGTTTCTTTCAAATCTAATACAGTAGAATAAATCATTGTTATCATTATCCGGAATTCATGGAAAAAAGAGCCATGCCAGTACCTAGCTGGACTCTGAAAAAATGAAATCCATAATTCTATATATTTAAATAATATAATATATTATTTAGTTAATATAGAATTATGAATCGTAAAAAAAATAGAAAAAAGCCTGATAAAATATATCATTGATGAGTATCAATCAATATCAAATAAGATATATACCAGGCTTTTTTTGAGCCCTACTTTTTGTTCTTTTTGTTTATCCAATGTATTATAAGCATAATAATTCTATTTTTTGAATTGGGGAGAGATGGCTGAGTGGACTAAAGCGTCGGATTGCTAATCCGTTGTACGAATTTTTGTACCGAGGGTTCGAATCCCTCTCTTTCCTTTATATTAATGATTGGACATTTTTTTCTTTTGTTTTTCTTCCCTGTTTGTTTCATTTTTTTTTTACTAGTTTTTACTAGTTAAAGATCTAAAATAGATAGAAAAACAAAAAAGATTTTATTATTCTTCACGTCCAGGATTACGTCCTGGGTCGTTAGACAGGAATCCGAAGATGAAAAGAGAAACAAAGAATATCACTATCGTGTAAACAAATAGTTTTAGAGTAAGCATTACTAAATCTCCAAGATAATTAAAAAAAAAAAACGACAGAGAAAGAGAATAGATTCTCTTCTATTTCCTATTATGTTTCCTTTGATACTAAGTTTATAAGAGATACTAAGTTTATAAGAAATGAAGTAATTTCAAAAAAAAAAAACTTAGGAAATTGATTTGTAGTAAGAGTTGAGCTCTTTTTTTTACCATTACCAAAAATTTTATTTCATATCCACAATCAAGATTTACGTATTGGTGGTGGACTCCAATCGAATAATAGAATTTTTATTGTCTATCCAAAAATTTCAAGATTTGGGATCAAGGATTCACACTGTAAGACTTATCTGATCTTTAAAAATATTAAAATGTTATAATTTAAGTTTAAGTTTTCGAATAAAAAATTAAGAATTTTTTTCGGATATTATTCAAATTTTAAGATCTCATCGAAAACTTACAGCGGCTTGCCAAACAAAAGCTAAGAGAAAAAATAGTAAGGGTATTACTGGCATAAAATCTACAATTGGATTCAAAAAAGCGTAGGCTTCAGGTAATTTCGCCAAGAAAAAACTACTTGAATAAAGGGCAGAGTGAATACAAATACAGACCAAGCTAAAGATATTAAGCATAACAAAAATGTTGTTCGTTAAGAAAATGAATTGTATTTTTGCTTTTTTTGAATTCTCGTTTTTATTGTATTTTTTTTTTATTATGTTAATATATTATTATATATATGATATGGTTTATTATATATATATATATATAATTTAGAATTATAATGATAATAATTATCTATATTATTATCATTTTTATTTATTATTTCTATTAACAATGAAATATAATAGAAAAAAGAAATATAGATTTAAAAATCTATATATAGAATAATATGGATTTATAAATAGAAAATAAATAATTCAAATATATATTGATTTTATATTTATAGATATGAACATTACTAAATTACTAAATTGGGAATAAAACGAAAAAAATGAATCAACTAAGATCAGACCCCAATCCCTTTATTTGATTTGAACCGGATAAGTTCAATTTAATTCTGAAATAAAAAAAATAGAACAAATCATATATTCATACAATATCTTAATTGAATTCTATGGAATGATCAAAAAATTCAGTTTAATTCGATATCTATGGATATAAAAATTATAGCAACAATTTATTTATTCTATAGAATTTATTTAGAACTGGAATTGACGAACAACCCATACTAGTATTTATTAGTGTCGAATCGAAAATGGGGCGTGGCCAAGCGGTAAGGCAACGGGTTTTGGTCCCGTTATTCGAAGGTTCGAATCCTTCCGTCCCAGATCATATTTTAGATTTACAAACTATGAAAATAGAATACCCAATTTTTGGTAGAATATTGACAAAATTTCTATTTATTTAGAAATAAATTGTCCAACCTAAAGGTAGAAAGTATAGTTATATTATCTATAGGATTGAATCGTGGATTCTTACATCCGCTATTATATAGAATCAATTAGTAGATAGAAATCGGGATCCTCTTGACTCGACATCATTTGTTCTGTGCCACTAGAATTCATGGTTAGGGGGGACAGGAGAAGGATTGATGATGTAAATAGTAAACAATGGAGCTCGAGTTTTTTTTATTTTTCAGAAAGAATAAGAAAAAAACCTAAAACATTGATTTACCTATTTTATTGATCTATTTGACATCATAATTATAAAAATCGTTTTGAATTTGATTGATCCGGACGAAGAAAAAACTTCTTATACGTTTCTAGGGGATAGATTGTTCATCTATATGTATCCCAACAACGATGATCCCTTTATCGAATCGTTGAAATTCATGTTCGATACCGAAGAGAGGCAAGAAATCTTCGGAAAGGGGATTCGCCAGGGGCCTGGTACACCCTCACCCTCATCCTGATCCGATTAGTTAGCAGCGGTTCGAAACAGTTCCCAGATACTCATTCCTTTATTAATAAAGGAAGGAGAATGATATTAATATGAATAATAATAATTCATTTACACATTTACTATTCATAGTTGACCCGTTTTTAGATTTTTAGAAAAGAAAAATTTTGACAAATAAAATAGATCCATTTTTTTTTTTTTGATTTATGGTAAAGATTCGACATTCGTTGATTTTGGATCGACTTGACGTCGGTTCCTATTTTGCGTACTATAAATATGAAACAATGAGCAACTCTTAAATCACTGCTCCACTTTTATAATGGTAGGTTTCATTATTTTAATGAAGTTAATTTCCTATTTTTTTTCTACTAAGAGGGGTAAAAGATAAGATGTTGTTATTAGAACCACAAGAAATAAACGGTTTGATAAGTGGTCTATCATTTTTTTCTTGGAAAGAATTCCATCTTTTTTTTTTATTGCGATTGGATATACACATCCTTCTTTTTCCTTTAATTAGGGTTGCTAACTCTTAGATATTCCAAAAAACATCCTCTGGTGTCGAGGGAATTGGACGAATAAAGATTAAAAAAAGAATCGATCTGATTCAAATCTATGTAGGACTTCCAAAGTTATTCATAGAGGGGGAGCGAATTGATTATAAAAACATGAGGTTCCTTCTAAACCCAACAGGGGTGGGCATCCGCCCACCTTATAGGGACCCGAAAGAAAGGTTAGGCTCGGCCAAGAAAAAGAAATATAGTTAGATATATTTATTATATCTAATTTCGTAAAGGGTAGAAGGACGCGCCGCCCTATTAGGGGACATACAATGCATTACAAGCGTATGATCATTACGCTTCAACCGGGTTATTCTATGTTATTCTATTCCATCTCTTAGAATTTAGAACGAAAAAAAATGAATAAAAAATTTTTAAAAATGTTTTTTTTATGCCTCTGTATCCCTGTGATAATAGAAACAGCTCAAAAGTTTTGGAAGGCTTTAAAAGATAAAATAAAGAATAAAGAAAACGAATTAAAAGATAAAGAAAAGAAATAGACAAAATCACACTAGATCTCACTGTCGACCTTAGCTTTTCTAAGGGACGAATCAACCCTCAATTGGAAGGGGTATTGAAAATGAATTGAAAGGAGGATTTATTATGGACTTTGGTGTTTTCCTGAACGTATGCCTGAACTTCTGCCGGAGACGGGGGAACCACACTTTTATCGTTAATCTTGGAAGGACAGTCAGAATTGATATTAAAAGGATTGTTCTTACTATAGGTCGTAGTCTTGGCTTTTTCTAAGTAAGGGGAACTTCCCTTTTGCAATATGAAAAGCCAATCATAATTGTGCTAAGATTCTGAATATAGTTCATAGTGAAGAATTCTTTATTTGGAGGACTCTTTTATCTAAGAAGAATAAGATGTCCAACTCCATAGAGCATAAGCTCTATGGAGTTGGACATCTTAATTCTTTTTTTTGAACTTTACTGCAGCAGAAAATACTACTCACAAACATAAAGAAAAGGGAGTTTTTCAATCATTCACTCAAATCCACTGTTGAACCGAATCCCACTAAGTGGAATATGGAGGTACTTATGGCAGAACGGGCCAATCTAGTCTTTCACAATAACGTGATAGGTGGAACTGCAATTAAACGACTTATTAGCAGATTAATAGATCATTTCGGAATGGCATATACATCACACATCCTGGATCAAGTAAAGACTCTAGGGTTCCGTCAAGCTACTGCTACATCTATTTCATTAGGAATTGATGATCTTTTAACAATACCTTCTAAAGGATGGCTAGCTCAAGATGCGGAACAACAAAGTTCCATTTTGGAAAAACATAATCATTATGGAAATGTACACGCGGTAGAAAAATTACGCCAATCCATTGAAATATGGTATGCTACAAGCGAATATTTGCGACAAGAAATGAATCCTAATTTTAGGATGACCGATCCCCTTAATCCAGTTCATATAATGTCTTTTTCAGGAGCTAGAGGAAATGCATCTCAAGTGCACCAATTAGTCGGAATGAGAGGATTAATGTCAGATCCACAAGGACAAATGATTGATTTACCCATTCAAAGCAATTTACGTGAAGGACTGTCTTTAACAGAATATATAATTTCTTGCTACGGAGCCCGTAAAGGGGTTGTAGATACTGCTGTACGAACATCAGATGCTGGATATCTTACACGTCGACTTGTTGAAGTGGTTCAACACATTGTTGTACGTCGAACAGATTGCGGTACCATCCGCGGGATTTCTGTAAATACCCGAAATGGAATGATGGCAGAAAGAATTTTGATACAAACATTAATTGGTCGTGTAGTAGCAGACGATATATATATAGGTTCACGGTGCATTGTCGTTAGAAATCAAGATATTGGAATTGGACTTATCAATCGATTCATAACTTTTCAAACACAACCTATATTTGTTCGAACCCCCTTTACCTGTAGGAATACCTCTTGGATTTGCCGATTGTGTTATGGGCGGAGTCCTATTCATGGGGACCTGGTAGAATTGGGAGAAGCTGTAGGTATTATTGCTGGTCAATCTATTGGAGAGCCGGGAACTCAACTAACATTAAGAACTTTTCATACTGGTGGAGTATTCACAGGGGGTACTGCAGAATATGTGCGAGCCCCCTCGAACGGAAAAATAAAATTTAACGAGGATTTAGTTCACCCTACACGTACACGTCATGGATATCCTGCTTTTATATGTAATATAGAGTTGTATGTAACTATCGAAAGTCACGATATTATACATAACGTGACTGTTCCACCAAAAAGTTTTCTATTAGTTCAAAACGATCAATATGTAAAATCAGAACAAGTGATTGCCGAGATCCGCGCGGGAACATATACTTTTAATTTGAAAGAAAGGGTTCAAAAACATATTTATTCTGACTCAGAAGGGGAAATGCATTGGAGTACCGATGTGTATCATGCATCAGAATTTATGTATAGTAATGTACATATCTTACCAAAAACAAGTCATTTATGGATATTATCAGGAAAGTCGTGCAGGTCTGATACAATCCATTTTTTACTTCGCAAGGATCAAGATCAAATTCACATTGATTCTCTTTCTAATGGAAAAAGAAATACCTCTACTCTTTTTGTAAGTGATGATCACGTAAAACATAAATTTTTTAGTTTCAAGACTTTTGCTACAAAAGAAAAGGGGATTAGCAATTATTCCATATTTAATCAAACCATATGTACAGATCGTTCTCATTTTATGGATCCTGCTATTTTTCACGATACTTTTAATTTATTGGCGAAAAGGCGAAGAAATAGATTTCTTATTCCATTTCCATTCCAATCGATTCAAGAACGAAAGAACGAACTAATGCCCCCTTCCGGTGTCTCCGTTGAAATACCTATCAATGCTATTTTTCATAGCAATAGTATTTTTGCTTATTTCGATGATCCTCAATACAGAAGACAGAGTTCGGGAATTACTAAATATGGTGGAATTATAGGAATTGATTCCGTTTTTGAAAAAGTAGATCAAATTTTTTTTATTCCCGAAGAAGTGCATATTTTACCCGAATCTTCTTCCATAATGGTACGGAATAATAGTCTCGTTGGAATAGGAACACCAATCACTTGCAATATAAGAAGTCGAGTGGGCGGATTGGTCCGATTAGAAAAGAAAAAAAAAAAAATAAAATTAAAAATATTTTCTGGAAATATCCTTTTTCCCGGAGAGGGGTATAAGATATCCCGAGACAGTGCCATCTTGATACCAGCCGGAACGGTAAAAAAAAAACGGAAGGAATCAAAAAAAATGAACAATTGGATCTACGTCCACTGGATCACAACTACTAAGAAAAAGTATTTTGTTTTGGTTCGACCTGTAATTTTATATGAAATACCGGACAGTATCCATTTTGTAAAACTTTTTCCCCAAGATCTATTTCAGGAAAGGGATAATCTGGAACTAAAAGTTGTCAATTATATTCGTTATGGAAATGAAAAATCCATTCGGGTAATTTCCGACACAGGGATTCAATTAGTTCGGACTTGTTTAGTCTTGAATTGGGATCAAGGCAAAAAAAGTTCTTCGATTGAAGAGGCCCCCGCTTCCTTTGTTGAAGTAAGTACAAACGGTTTGGTTGAGTATTTTCTAAGAATTGACTTAGTGAAATCGAATACTTCATATATCCGAAAAAGAAATGACCCATCTGGTTTAGGATTGATCGCAGATAATGAATTGGATCGGATCAATATCAATCCATTTTTTTCTATTCATTCCAAGGCAAAAATTCAACAATCAATTAGCCAAAATCACGGAACTATTCGTATGTTGTTGAATAGAAATAAGGAATCTCGATCTTGGATAATTTTGTCATCATCTAATTGTTTTCAAATGAGATCATTCAACAATGTAAAATATCACAATGGGATAAAAAAAGATTCTAGAATTCCAATTAATAATAAGAATTCGTTAGGCCCTTTAGGAATAGCCCTTCAAGTTGCAAATTTGAATTCACTTTACCGTTTCAAAACTTATAATCAGATCTCAATAATTAAAAAATTGCAACTTTACAAATTAACGGAAATTTTTCAAGTAATTAAATATTATTTAATGGATGAAAATGATAAAATTTTTAAACCGGATCCATACGGTAATATCGTTTTGAATCCATTCCATTTGAGTTGGTATTTTCTCCCGAATTATTATTCTGAAAAAACGTTTCCAATAATTAGTCTTGGACAATTTATTTGTGAAAATATATGTATAGCTCAAATGAAAAACGGACCCCATCTAAAACTAAAATCGGGTCAAGTTCTAACCGTTCAAATGGATTCTGTAATAATAAGATCGGCTAACCCCTATTTGGCGACTCCAGGAGCAACCATTCATGGCCATTATGGGGAGATACTTTATCAAGGAGATATTTTAGTTACATTCCTATATGAAAAATCAAGATCCGGTGATATAACACAAGGTCTTCCAAAAGTGGAACAGATATTAGAAATACGTTCGATTGATTCAATATCAATGAATCTAGAAAAAAGAATTGATGCTTGGAACGAGTGTATAACAAGAATTCTCGGCACTCCTTGGGGATTCTTGATTGGTGCTGAGCTAACTATAGCGCAAAGTCGTATTTCTTTGGTTAATAAAATCCAAAAGGTTTATCGATCCCAGGGAGTACACATCCATAATAGACATATCGAAATTATTGTGCGTCAAATAACATCCAAAGTCTTGGTTTCAGAAGATGGAATGTCTAATGTATTTTTACCTGGCGAACTAATTGGATTATTGCGAGCAGAACGAACGGGACGTGCCTTGGAAGAAGCTATTTGTTACCGAGCTTTATTATTGGGAATAACAAAAACATCTCTGAATACTCAAAGTTTCATATCCGAAGCGAGTTTTCAAGAAACTGCTAGAGTTTTAGCAAAAGCCGCTCTTCGGGGTCGTATCGATTGGTTGAAAGGTCTTAAAGAAAATGTAGTTTTAGGGGGAATGATACCCGTTGGTACCGGATTCAAAAGAATAATGGACCGTTCGCGGGCAAGGCAAGAGAAGAGGATTACCCTGAAAAAAAAAAAATTATTCGAAGTAGAAATTAGAAATCTTTTGTTCCATCACAGAAAATTATTGGATTAGAAATCTAGGATTTTATGCTTCCTAAAAGCGGATTCGATTCATCCATTCATTTGATTTGGTAATAAAGTATATATAATAAAAACAAAAAAAAAATAATAATATAGAACTAAATGAATGGCCTGATTATATATTTAAAGACCAATCGTCTATAAAAGAGAAGGTTCCATCGGAACAACTATTTATTGCTATTTCAGGATACTTGGTCTCTTTTTTTTTTTAATAAAAAAAAAGTGTGGGGATAAATGACAAAAAGATATTGGAACATAACTTTGGAAGAGATGGTGAAAGCTAGAGTTCATCTTGGCCATCGTACTAGGAAATGGAATCCTCGAATGGAACCTTTTATATTGGCAAAACGGAAAGGTACTCATATTATAAATCTTCTTCGAACTGCTCGTTTTTTATCCGAAGCTTGTAATTTGGTTTTTGATGCAGCAAGCGGAGGAAAACAATTCTTAATTGTTGGTACGAAAAAAGTAGCAGTCGATTCAGTAAGACGGGCTGCAATAAGAGCTCGATGTCATTATGTTAATAAAAAATGGCTCGGAGGTATGTTAACGAATTGGTATACTACAGAAACGAGACTTCGTAAGTTCAGGGACTTGAGAACGGAGCAAAAAACGGGGAAAATGAACTCTCTTCCAAAAAGAGATGCCGCTAGGTTGAAGAGACAATTATCTCATTTGGAAAGATATCTGGGCGGCATAAAATATATGACAGGGTTACCCGATATTGTAATAATCCTTGATCAGCAAGAAGAATATACGGCTCTTAGAGAATGTATCACTTTGGGAATTCCAACGATTTCTTTAATCGATACAAATTCTGACCCAGATCTCGCGAATTTTTCGATTCCGGCTAATGATGATTCTATAGATTCAATCCGCTTCATTCTTAACAAATTAGTTTTTGCAATTTGTGAGGGTCGTTCTAGCCAGATACGGAATTTTTGATTAATAATAAGATAAATAAATTTTTAGATTTGGTTGGGCGGTCATAGATTTATGGAATCGCTTATTATAGGATTACAAAATTGTGAAAAAAAGAAATATTTAGTGATTAGTAGGTATTCAAAATAGAAATTGAAAATCAAATAAGGAAATGGTTGAATCAAAATAATTCCCCTTGCAAGTTATATATTTTTTTTTATTTTAGAGGGTTGGGAAATATGAATGTTCTATTATGTTACATCAACACATTAAACAGATTCTTTGATATATCTGCTGTGGAAGTAGGTCAACATTTCTATTGGCAAATAGGGGATTTTGAAGTGCATGCTCAAGTACTTATTACCTCTTGGGTTGTAATAGCTATCTTATTAATTTCAACCATTCTGGTTGTTAGAAATCCGCAAACTATTCCCACGTCCGGTCAAAATTTCTTTGAATATGTCCTTGAATTCATTCGAGACGTGAGCAAAACTCAGATTGGAGAAGAATACGGTCCGTGGGTTCCGTTTATTGGAACTCTGTTTCTATTTATTTTTGTTTCGAATTGGTCGGGGGCTCTTTTGCCTTGGAAAATTATAAAGTTACCTCATGGAGAGTTAGCTGCACCCACAAATGATATAAATACTACTGTTGCATTAGCTTTACTTACGTCAGTAGCCTATTTCTATGCGGGTATTTCAAAAAAAGGATTGGCGTATTTTGGTAAATACATCCAACCAACTCCAATACTTTTACCGATTAACATCTTAGAAGATTTCACAAAACCCTTATCGCTTAGTTTTCGACTTTTCGGAAATATATTAGCTGATGAATTAGTAGTTGTTGTTCTTGTTTCGTTAGTACCCTTAGTAGTTCCTATACCTGTTATGTTCCTTGGATTATTTACAAGCGGTATTCAAGCTCTTATTTTTGCTACTTTAGCCGCGGCTTATATAGGTGAATCCATGGAAGGACATCATTGACTAGTTATCAAAATAGTCTTTTTTCTTAGCTTAGCCCGCGACAAAATATGTGTCGCTCACGATAATCTACTTAAGGAAAATAAACCAAAAAAAATAGAAAGAAATTTTCAAAAGTTTTAATAATAATCAAAAGGATTATCTAAACCCCCCACCATAATAATTTAATAAGTATAAATAAAAACAATTACCGGGCAATTCAATTGTAAAAAAAAAATAGGAAAAAGATCTTTTAGATAGATCTCTTTCCTATTTTATCTAAAAATAGTCTTTGTTTGACCAAATTGTATTTTACTCCAATGAAGATTTTTTTTATTTTATGCATTCAATTATAAATATAGGGGAACTATCATTTTGGATGATATCTACGTTTACGACATGTGATTAAAAAAAAATAGAAATATAAAAAGAATATAAAAAATCACATTCAGATCACTTCAATTCTTCTATTTCCATGTAAAAATTAGATCTAACGAATTGATTTAGATTCATTCGATCCGTAGGGGATAATAATGAATAAAAGTTAAAGGCCTTTCAAAAAAATCGAGATTAAAAAAGGTATTGGGGGGGTCATATATATTACAATCTAATCGTTATAAGACAACTCTTTCTTTTTTTTGGGGGGTGGGGGGGTTCCAAGAATGATTCTCGAATCCGATTGAATCTAAGATACAACTAATTGGTTTACGCTATGGAACAAACACATGTATATGTCATAGTAGATATTCATTAGTTATATATCTAAATTAGTCCTGCTACTACTCTAAATTTAGGTTAGGTGGGGATTCAAAAATCTTGTAATTGTGAATTGAATATTGAATGACTATAAAAATAAAGAAAAAGAAAGAACGAAGAATTAAAAGAAAGGTTCAAAATCTAAGATAAGAACAAAAATTGTATGTATTTCCCCCAAACTACATGGGTAGAAATGAAAAAAAGTAAATATCGAAGTAAATTGGATAATTCACTAAAAATTATTCCGTTTTGAATTTTGAATTTCACTTCGACTAGATAAAGATAAATAGGAAGAATGAAATAATTAAGTCATAATTTCTTGGTTGATTATATTATTAACTATTTCTTTTCTTTATTTTATTTGGAATAGGAGAAACTTATCATGAATCCACTGATTTCTGCTGCTTCTGTTATCGCTGCTGGGTTGGCCGTCGGGCTTGCTTCTATTGGACCTGGAGTTGGTCAAGGCACAGCTGCAGGGCAAGCTGTAGAAGGGATTGCGCGACAACCGGAAGCAGAGGACAAAATAAGAGGTACTTTATTACTTAGTCTGGCTTTTATGGAAGCTTTAACTATTTATGGGCTAGTTGTAGCATTAGCGCTTTTATTTGCGAATCCCTTTGTTTAATCTTTTCCAAAAAATAAAAAAAAAAAAAAATACATATTGTTTTTTCCGCGGACTTTCGTTTCTGTTCTTTATTTTTTTTTTTTTCTTATATTCAGATTTCACTCCTACCATTTTTTCTTCCGTCGGATTAACATAACGACTCGCCTTCTTCCGTCCCTTTATTTAGTCCAACGAACCCCCCCCTTTTTATGAAGTATCTATGGGGAATCTTTCAATTGACTAACCAATTCAAAATAAATATATAGAATAGTCTTCTTATTCTATTGATATTCTTACTAATAATGAATATTCATTATTAGTAAGAAATGGAAATATAAAATAAGAATAGGATAGTTTATTTATTCTATCATAAAAAACGAATAATAAAAAAATAAAAAAAAAAAACTGGGAATCGTAGAAAGAAAATTAGTCTATCCATAAGAGGAGATGTGATCATATGAAAAATATAACCGATTCTTTTCTTTGCTTCGTTTACTGGCCATCCGCCGGAAGTTTCGGGTTTGATACCGATATTTTAGCAACAAATCTAATAAATCTAAGTGTAGTGCTAGGTGTATTGATTTTTTTTGGAAAGGGAGTGTGTGCGGGTTGTTTATTTCAAAGAATAGATTGGATCCAACCAACTGCACTTTTTTCGTTATAACTAGGAAAATGTGCATAATCCAGCGAATGACTTCTTACTAAATAAATAAAATAAAGTTAAGAACCATAGCATTTCGCGATTCATTGGTAAATCTACTTTGATTCTCTATCAACCAAGAATTTTGGAACATTACCATGGTTAAAGCCTACCAGTTTGAAGTTTAGACGCAGTGTAGTATTCTTTCTACCACTATGTTAATGTTAATATGGAAATTGGAATTTTATCGATATAGAACACTCATGCCGATAAAATGACTTAAATTCTCTTTACGATGAAAAATAGGAAAAACCGGTGTTTTGTTTAACGCCTCCTTTTATACAATGCGGAATTGATGACCTACGTATAAATTAATCAAAATTCTTTGGATTTGAAGAAAAAAACAACTTTGCTGACAATAATTTGTTTCGTCAGAAGAGTCCTCCAAATATTTTGATCTTGTATTGGTAATTTTCAAGATTTTAAAAAATAGAGAAATAGAGGATAGGCTCATTCGATAATAAAGATAGGGAATTTTCCTATAAGGAATTGAGTGTGAGAGCCAAATGAATTGAAAGATTCATGTTTGGTTCGGGAAGAGATCGTAGACATTTTGAAATGAATGGAAAGAGAATCTACTTTCATTAAGTGATTTATTAGATAATCGAAAACAGAGAATCTTGAGAACTATTCGAAATTCAGAAGAACTACGGGAAGCAGCCATTGAACAGCTGGAGACAGCACGGGCCCGCTTAAGGAAAGTAGAAACAGAAGCAGATCGATTTCGAGTGAATGGTTATTCCGAGATAGAACGAGATAAATTGAATTTAATTAATTCAATTTATACAACTTTGGAACAATTCGAAAATTACAAAAACGAAACCATTCATTTTGAACAACAAAGGGCGATTAATCAA